TGCGAATTTATAAGCTGTTTTATTTCACTCATATAACTATCTGATTTAGTTTATCAACCCGAATGATGAATAAAAAATGACGATATTTATTCAATTCATTCAACTTCTTTCCTATAAAAAAAGAAAGAAAAGAAAGGGAATAGAGAAAGGTTTATGTCTCAACGAATCGCACGTAGAGATATTGATAACACGCATAGAGTTAATGGTATTTCATAACTAATTGATTGAGCAGCAGCTCGTAGACCACCTAAAAAGGAATATTTATTATTTGATCCATATCCTGACATAAGAAGTCCAATGGGAGCAATACTTGAAATGGCGATCCATAAAAAAACACCGATATTGAGATCGGATAGAACAAGGTTAGAGCCAAAAGGAATTATTAAATAACTTAGTAGAATTGATATGACTGCTATGGATGGTCCGATACTGAATAAACGAGTATCTCCTCTAGATGGAAGAAGATTCTCTTTGAAAAGTAGTTTTGTGCCATCTGCTAGAGCTTGAAGAATTCCCAAAGGACCGGCATATTCAGGTCCAATACGTTGTTGTATCCCTGCGGATATTTCTCTTTCTAACCACACAATTGCTAGTACACCTATTGTGATTCCCAATACAGGAGTAAAAATAGGTACAAGCATCCATATGATCCCATAAACCTCTTTTAAGTATTCCAATCGGGAAAAAGAATTGATATCTTGTACTTCTGGTGTATCAATTATCATTTCAACGATCAACTTCTCCCATAATTATATCTATGCTACCTAGTATCGTCATAATGTCAGCCAATTTCATTCTTTTAACTAACTGAGGAAGAATTTGCAAATTGATAAAACCCGGCGGTCGAATTTTCCATCTCCAAGGAAAAACATTCTGATCCCCTATCAGAAAAATTCCCAACTCTCCCTTTGGGGCTTCGACTCTCACATAAAGTTCTTGTTTCGACAATTCAAAAGTGGGAGAAGGCTTTTTACTAATAAATCGATATTCAAAATCATTCAATTCGGGATCCCTCGCTCTATCAAAGCATCGGATTTCTAAATTCTCATACGGCCCTCCCGGAATTCCTTCCAGAGCCTGTTGAATAATTTTTATAGATGCCACCATTTCACCAATTCGTACTAAATAACGAGATAATGAATCTCCTTCTTTTTGCCATTGGACTTCCCAATCAAATTCGTCATAACACTCATAATGATCAACTTTACGAAGATCCCATTGTATTCCGGAAGCTCGTAGCATTGGTCCTGACAAACCCCAATTTATTGCTTCTTCTACACCAATAATGCCTACTCCCTCAACTCGTTCTAAAAAAATAGGATTACGCGTAATAAGTTTTTGATATTCAGCAACCCCTGTTAAAAAATAATCGCAGAAATCCAAACATTTATCTATCCATCCATGCGGTAGATCAGCAGCTACTCCTCCTATACGAAAATAATTATGCATCATTCTCATACCGGTGGCAGCTTCGAATAGATCATAGACTAACTCTCTTTCTCTGAAAATATAGAAGAAAGGAGTCTGTGCACCAATATCTGCCATAAAAGGGCCAAGCCATAATAAATGAGAAGCTATACGACTCAACTCCAACATAATCACTCTAATATAGCTGGCTCTTTTAGGTACTTGAATATTTCCCAACTGCTCTGGTGCATTTACGGTTATTGCTTCTGTGAACATAGTAGCTAAATAATCCCAACGTGTTACATAAGGCAAATATTGTATAATTGTTCGGTTTTCTGCAATTTTTTCCATCCCTCTGTGCAAATAACCTAGTATTGGTTCACAGTCAATAACATCTTCACCATCTAAAGTAACGATGAGTCGAAGAACACCGTGCATTGATGGGTGATGAGGACCCATATTGACTATCATGAGGTCTTCTCTTGTAGCTGGTACATTCATAGGTTTTCCCCTGATTCATTCTTCCATGAATTGCTGAAAACGAAAAGAAGTTCATCAAAATTCAAGATCTACTAAATCAAATAATTCAAAAGGACTCTTCAAATTAACGAATTTTTGTCTCCCGAATACCCAACTGACCAATTAATTCTTTATAACGTACTCTATTTTTCTTTGCCAAATAAGACAGCAACCGTTGACGTTTTCCCAGAATTTTCCGTAGACCTCTCTGAGATAAATAGTCTTTTCTGTGCAATTCCAAATGTGAAGTAAGTCTTCGGATCTTATTGGTGAAACTGAATACTTGAAATTCAACAGATCCCCTATTTGCTTCTTTTTGAGAAATAACTGAGATGAATAAGTTTTTTACCATAAAACGAAATCTTCTCTTCCCTCCCTTTTTTTCTTTTTTAAAAATTTGAATTTTACCCATCAGTAATATAATAATATTATAATTATAATAATAATATTATTATGCCGGTCATTTTAATCTAGTATACGCAATAATCTTTATTTCGTTATGGATACCTCGTTTATGAAATAAAATTAATCAATATCAATAAAAAATCTAATTGATATGTATTAGTATCATGCATCAGAATGTAATGTAAGACATCGCATGTGTGCATTTGTTTACTTTCATATACTAGATCTAGTAAGGATATATAAAAAATGTGACATCAACGAATTTTCAATCGTGGATACATATGTATCCTTATCATACTAAAACAACTACCATTATTGGTATCAAACCAATAGCGATTCATACAAGCTAAATCTTCTAATCGATAATTGGGCCAGAGAAAGAACTTTAATTTTTTTAATTTAATTAATTGATTTTTATCTCTATCAAGATGTTTGTTTTCATCCAAAAATTTATTACAGCTGTTCCCATTGCAAAATACTGGATTTCTAGCCACACCACTCCTATTCCTCAAATTGAAACAAATTAGAATTCTAAATTTTCTACGACGTCTAGGCGATAAAATATTTTCAGGAACAAGCAAATCATAATGATTTTTGTCTTTATTTCCAATCATCTTTTGACATCTTGCACTGAATTTATCACAATTCTTATTATCAACATATCTTTCTTCTTGGTATCTTTGATTAGTTTGGTACTTACTCTTATGAACCAATGAAATACCTATAGTTTGATACATAATAAATTGTCCATCATTTTTTACAGACAGACGAATTGGTTCGATAATAAATATACCTCTTTTCATTTTCATCAATTCTGTAAGAGTTAAATCTTTATGAACCGGTATTAGATCCAGACTCATTTCTCCCCTTTGAATAGCAGATATACAAATTTCTCTTGGATTTATCAGTCTAAGCAGGAGACAATATACCTTGATATTATTGATCATTTTTTGATTTAAAGAATCATCCCATCTCAATTGAAAAAGCAAATATCTTTTTAGGAATAAATCGAGTTCTGCTTCCGTGTGATTCTTGAATTGCTTTTTCTTTGTACGTTTTTGCATGTCTGAGTCTGATCCTGCATAATCTTCTTCAATATCTTTTTCGTGGTTTGAGAGGACTGATTCAAGATTTCCTTGGTTTTGTACATCTGATCCAAGATCTACTTGTCCTGCGGATTCTTTTTCTTCTTGATTTCGATTCTCTAATTTTAAAAGTTTTTTTTCATTGGATGATATAAAAAGATTCCCTTTTTGCTTTCTATTGCTATTTCTATTTTTACTATAATTTTTATTTCCATTAAAATTTAAAAGAAGTAATTTGATTGGTATAACCCAGGGTTTCATTTTATATGTATTATAAAGTAGCACAAATTCTGGGAAGAACCAAGGTTCCAGATTCGATATGGAACGATTTAGTATTTCTTCATTCATCCCCATCCAATCAAAAAGGTCTTTTTGATTGGATGGTTTGATTTCTTGATCTTGTGTGAGATAAAAAAGACCTTTCTTATCAATTATTTGATAATTATTCGACCCGGTCTTGGTATTTTTATTACTGTTGATACTGGTATTGATCCAGACCTCAATATCGACCTTCTTTCTAAAGCAAAAATGGAGAATTTTCCAATCAAAATATTTTCTATCCGGGTTTTTCTTTATATACTCTATATACATAATATCATCTTCGCCTAGGTAATTATTGATAGGGATACCTTCCAGCATATCAAAAAATTTGCGTTTATGTGTGTTGTAATTATAAGAAATATCTTGGTTATTATTTACTTGTAATGGTGATCCATAAATATATGAGTCATTCTTATCTTCATAATTAATATATTTATATGATAAAAGGTCATATCTATAGTGTTTTTTAAAATTTTCTTTTTGATTCGTTAATGAGTCTGCTTCATAATCATTTTGTTTGTTGTAATGAATTAATTGATCTTTTTGAGATAAATCCCATTTGCTTAAATCTTTATTTTGATTTTGAGCCACACAATGTTGATTTACTCTATTTCGCCACTTTTGTGGTACTAATCTAGACCATATAATCGGAGATAAATATTTATATTGATAATGACCTCTTAACCAGTTCTTCCATTGATTCATTCCAGAATTACGAAGTTTCTTATGTCTTAATTCGTAATGAAATATTTCGTGTGCTCCAAAACCAAAATAATCTTTTCTTTCGTTCTTAAGAAAAAGAGATGTTCCGTTATATTGAAGGACAGATCTTAACTTATACAAGTTAATAACTTGGGTTTGTGATAATTTGTAAAATACATATGCTTGTGACAAGGAGGATAAGTCACAAAAAATCTGTGAACTCTTATTACTAATACTAGAAACTGACCTTTTTATAATCGAAATAAAGTGAATTTTCTTTTGATTTGGTTTACCAATTCTTTTTTGATTTCTTTCATTATTGTAAACGTATTTTTCAATAATTTTTTTTGTTGATTCAATAAAAAATTGTGCATTGGTTCTGGGAATATTAATGAGACATAGAAGAATATCTATGTATATCCTTTCAATGAAAAATTTTATAAAATAATGTAATTTGCGAATTAATCGAGAATTCCTTCTTTTTAATATTTGCCAAATGCTTTTTTGTGATTCTAATCTTTTAGCATTATAACTAGCTTTGTTAGGGCTAATATTTATCTC